GGCCGCACCAAAACAAAAAACTTTTTCTTGGTTGGTGTGATCCGTTGGACATAAATCCAATTTTTAAATTTTTTGGATTCCTTAGAGTTTGTTTTTCCCCTTCCTGGCGGTATCAAGATGCCACTGTGTCGGGATATCTTATCTGTCTTGTCCGGAAAATGGATATCCCCCGAAAATATTTTTAGTTCAATCCTTTTTTTTTTTCTCTCCACTCGGATCAACCCGCCGACTTGGCTTCTTATATTTAAAGTGATTCGTGTATCGACTCCAATGATACTATAGTTCTGTACCATTATGGCGGAGGATTCGGGTAAAATATGCACTTCCTCGGGAATGAAAAAAAAGCGATCTACTTTCATTTCGTATTTTGTCTTAAATTTTTGGACTCCTCGATACTCAATCATATCCTCTTTTTGGATGATTGAGTCCGCCTTTAGAGTCCCATATTTCAGAATTCCGGAACTCTTTCTTCTGTATCTAGGATCATCAAAAAAAGCAAAAATACTATTTCTACGGAAAATACCATTTATGGGTATTTCAATCGAGATACCTGAATGCGGTATGAATTCTTTCTCTTGCTCTTGAATCGATTGGAATGGAATGAGAAATCTATTTCTTCGCCTTTTTGCTAATAAATCCGAGTTCTCATGAAAAATAGCAGAATATATGAAATTATAATGACTAGTACCTACGATTCCATTCAATTCTGAATAATCGGGAATCCCGGATTTTTTTTTATCATAAAAATCCGAACTAAAAAATTTTTGGCTCACTTGATCCTTATTCCCTGAGAGGCTAGAAATAGATTTTCTTTCGACGGAAAGAAAGGGTATGTTCATTTGATCTTGATCTTTGTGGATCGAAAAAAGAATTAGACTAGATCCGCATGAACCTCCTGATAATATCCATAAATGACTTGTTTTTGGTAAGAGATGGACATTACTATATGTAAATTCGGGTGCATGGGACACATCAGTACTCCAGTGCATTTCGCCCTCTGAGTCAGAATAAATATATTTTCTAACCCTCTCTTTAAAATGAAAAGTGGATGTTCCCTCGCGAATCTCAGCAATCACCTGTTCTGATTCCACATATTGATCATTTTGAACTAAAAGAAAACTTTTTGGTGGAATAGTCACACTATGTATAATATCTTCGCTCTCAATAATTACAGACAAGTCTATATAACATAGAAAGGCAGGATGCCCGTGACGTGTACGTGTAGGATGAACCAAATCCTCGTTGAATTTTATTTTTCCATTATAAGGGGCTCGTACATGTTCGGCAGTACCTCCTGTAAATACTCCGCCGGTATGAAAAGTTCTTAATGTTAGTTGAGTCCCCGGTTCACCAATAGATTGACCCGCAATAATACCTACAGCTTCCCCCAATTCAACTAGGTCACCATGAGTGGGGCTCCGACCATAACATAATCGACAGATCCAAGATGTACTCCGACAAGTAAAGGGAGTTCGAATAGATATTGATTGTGTTCCAAAGGTTATTAATCGATTGACAAGTCCAATCCCAAGATCTTGATTTCGAAAGGCGACACATCGGGAACCTATATATATATCGTCTGCTAAGACACGACCAATTAATGTTTGGATAAAAATTCTTTCTGACATCATCCGATTTTTATTTCGAGGACTCACAGAAATCCCTCGGATAGTGCCACAATCTGTTCTACGTACAACAATATGTTGAACTACTTCAACAAGTCGACGCGTAAGATATCCAGCATCTGATGTGCGTACAGCAGTATCTACAACTCCTTTACGGGCTCCATAGCAAGAAATAATATATTCTGTTAAAGATAGTCCTTCACGTAAATTGCTTTGAATAGGTAAATCAATCATTTGTCCTTGGGGATCCGACATTAATCCTCTCATACCTACTAATTGATGTACTTGAGATGCATTTCCCCTAGCCCCCGAAAAAGACATCATATGGACTGGATTGAAAGGGTCCGTCATCCTAAAATTAGGATTCATTTCTTGTCGCAAATATTCACTTGTAGCATACCATATCTCAATAGATTGGCGTAATTTTTCTACCGCATGTACATTCCCATAATGATGGTGTTTTTCCAAAATCAAACTTTGTTGTTCAGCATCTTGGACAAGCCAGCCCTTAGAAGGTATCGTTAAAAGATCATCAATTCCTAATGAAATGGATGTAGCAGTGGCTTGCTGGAAACCTAGAGTCTTTACTTGATCTAGGATGTGTGATGTATATGCCATCCCGAAGTGATCTATTAATCGGCTAATAAGTCGTTTAATAGCAGTTCCATCTATCACTTTATTGTGAAATACCAGATTGGCCCGTTCCGCCATAAGTACCTCCATATTCTGCTGAATGGGATTCGACAATGAGTTTGAGTCAATGATTGCAAAACTTCCTTTTCTCGATCTTGATTTGCGTAGAATTTTAGGTCGGGAACTATGCTATGGTCCGAGTTGAATCGTAGAGGTCCGAATTCACACGGGTGTCCTAGAAT